ATACCAATGTATACAATTAACTCCATTCGTTAGAATAGCTTCCATCGAGTCTCTGCACCTATCCTTTTTTATTTTCGCTTTCTGAACCTTTGCTTGTTTTCGGAAAACGTGATTTGGCTCAGGATTGCCCATTTTTATTAATTCCAGGGTTTCTCTGAATTTGAAAGTTATCACTTAGTAAGTTTCCATACCAAGGCTCAATCCAATTAAGTCCGTAGCGTCTACCGATTTCGCCATATCCCCCTTTTGAGTTTTGAGATGAAAATCTCATTGTGATCCCGTCCCTTTTTTCTTTCATTTATACCGGAACCGTTCAATTCATTAGATAGATGCCTGTCTCGAAAAAGTGTTTTCTCCTCTTTGTGATTTCTTGTGTATCTTCTTTCATCTTCTATAGGAGGCTCGTATTCGGTCCAGATTTTATCATTTCTGTATCCGCAATTCAATATAGGTGGATACATACCCTATAGATCTGTCTCTCTTCCACCCATTTACCCATGAAATTGAAAATACTTGAACGGTCGATAATTTATTTATATTATTTTATAAAATATAATAAAATAAATATAAAAAAATTAATAAAATAAATATAAAAAAATTAAAATAATAAAAAAATTGAAATTATATATCGCTAGATTAATCTTATGTTCTATAATATTTAACAGTTATTATTATTTGAAATTAGAATAGAATTAGAATTATTGTTTATGTTTAATTTATTTTAATTATTTTAATATATTATTTTAATTTATTTTAATATATTAATTAATTAATTTAATATTAATTTAATTATTTAATATTAATTATTTAATATTAATTAATTAATTAATATTAATAATTAAAATAATAATAATGAATTTCATATTTAATATGAATTATGTTATAAATAGCGAATATGAATAGCCAAGAATGAAAATAGTTAATAGCAAAGATTCTAAGAGTTTATTGAATTCCTCTGCATGTCGAATTTATGTTATGTGAGCCTGCTTAGCTCAGAGGTTAGAGCATCGCATTTGTAATGCGATGGTCATCGGTTCGATTCCGATAGTCGGCTTTTCTCTATTTATTTTCTTTTTTACATGATTGATAATGCATCTTTGAAATCAAAGTGAAAAAAAATGTATTCTTCTTTTCGCAAAAGCCATTGATTATAGGATAGGATAGGAATTTCCAACTATCTCACGAACAGAATCCTTTTCCTTTTCTATATATAGAAAACCGGAAACTGGATATTTATTCAACTCATCTCATTATTCTTTAATTAATATTAATATTAATAATAGAATAATACTTCAGTAAATTTTGCTTTATTTAGAATTTAGTTCATTTTTAGTTTAGATTTATTCTGTAGAATGAAATTTCATCAATAAGAATAAGAATTAATTAATAATTAATTATAACTAAGGAGTCTTTATGTCGCGTTACCGAGGTCCTCGTTTCAAAAAAATACGTCGTCTGGGGGCTTTACCAGGGCTAACTAATAAAAGGCCCCGAGCTGGAAGTGATCTTAGAAACCAATCGCGTTCTGGGAAAAAATCCCAATATCGTATTCGCCTAGAAGAAAAACAAAAATTGCGTTTTCATTATGGTCTTACAGAACGACAATTACTTAAATACGTTCGTCTCGCCGGAAAGGCAAAGGGGTCAACAGGTCAGGTTTTACTACAATTACTTGAAATGCGTCTGGATAACATCCTTTTTCGGTTGGGTATGGCCCCGACTATTCCGGGAGCTCGCCAATTAGTTAACCATAGACATATTTTAGTCAACGGTCGTATAGTAGATATACCAAGTTATCGCTGCAAACCCCGAGATACTATTGCGGCGAGAGATGAACAAAAATCTAGAGCTCTAATTCAAAATTCTCTCGATTCATCCCCTCAGGAGGAATTGCCAAACCATTTGACTCTTCAACCATTCCAATATAAAGGATTAGTCAATCAAATAATAGATAGTAAATGGGTCGGTTTGAAAATAAATGAATTGCTGGTTGTAGAATATTATTCTCGTCAGACTTAAACCTAACAAAAAGAAAATAAAGACTAATATAACCAAATTTCCTCCCTTTCGGCGAAGTAAATTAACCTAAGGTTAAGATAAAATAAGGGTTTGCTCCGGATTTTTCTTCCATTTAGGTTCATAGACCGAGAGGGATATTTTCATTCCTTGTCTACTCGTTTCTTTAACAGTATTTTCCGTACCACAGCCATTAGGAATAGAGAATCCATATCAAAGAAAGGTCTAACTGTTGGAATAGTCATATATTGTTATTGTTATTTTATCTATCTATATCTATTGATCTATTGTGGTTAGTAAGATCGGTAAATTAGGTGAAGGTAAGGAAAGAGAGGGATTCGAACCCTCGGTAAGCAAAAGCCTACATAGCAGTTCCAGTGCTACGCCTTCAACCACTCGGCCATCTCTCCTACATAATGATTATGACCTAAAAACCGAAAATCGAGTGAATAATGAATTATTCATATTAGAATTAGATTATTGGGTAGGTACAACCAATCAATTCTAAATAGAAAGCGATAAAAATAGAAAATTGTTTTCTTATAAAAACTGTTAAAAAAATTCTATTCATGTTTGCAAAAACAATGTTATCTTCTTTTTCTGATTATCTATTTAATCTATTTATACTATACCGACCGCATTAAATCAATAAATTAGAAATTCTACTGAGCTAGGGCTCTATATTTTATAGACTATGGTTAATGGATATCTTTAGATCATGATTCTATTTAGACTACGATTCCATACCAGAAGAATTCTCAAATTGCTTTTTAGGCCTGTTATCAACAAAAATCCTTATCCCATCTATCTTATCTATTAAAAATACAAATTGATAAACAATTTTTTTATAGTTGATTGTCTAGTGATATCCGCTAAGTACACAAAAAAATGGGCCCATTTTCATCATACAATGATTACTCGATTCGATCCTTTTTCTTCTTTGTATCATAATTCAATCAACTTAGGTTTTTCTAAGCTGTAACTTCAATCAAATAAGAATAGTTTCTTTCGTTGATAGACTATTCCAGTAAGATGGAATCCAATGCGGTTCCCAATATTTATTTCTTAATTCTTATCAATTAATTCCTGTTCCTGTAATGTAAAAAAGAACAATTTGAATATTGTTTTTAATTTTAAATATTGGGCCATATTTTTTAATGATTTGGGCCATATTTTTTAATGATAATGAATCTGTTTTTATGTTATTTCGTACTGTAAAATTCTTTTCCTTGTGGGATCATTTTCCCCCGAGAAGTAATGAGAACAATGATAGAATGGATTGCTACCTATGTCTAGATCGCGGATAAATGGAAATTTTATTGATAAAACCTTTTCGATTGTAGCCAATATCTTATTACGAATAATTCCGACAACTTCAGGAGAAAAAGAGGCATTTACTTATTACAGAGATGGTGCGATTTGACTTTTTTTTTAACTCTCGGTTTTACGAGAAATACACATGATTCGTGATCGGGAAAAAAAGAAAAAAATCTACGCTTGTAGAAGGTAAAGTTTGGAAATAGAACAATTCCTTCTGTCGTGTATCCTCGATTAATGCAGCCTCAGATGCTATGTTTCAATTCTCGATTCTAGTATTGAGCGAAAGGTTATACCTATAGGTTCGGTATTACGGGTCAATCCTAACCAATAGGTAGCAGAGGGGAAGAAGCACTACACCTAGAAATTAACAACACGAAAACTTTGTTATATTATAAATTATCCCCTTCTTTAGCAAGCTTGGGACTAAAAGAATGGTTGGGACAACAAACTTCCATCTCGTTTGTATTTTGGATACCCGTATAACCATCGAAGGCTGTTGAAGTGACTAATTCCTGGACATTGGGAAGCGTTGAGAACAAAGAAATTGTTGGAGTTATCTTTTCTCTCTAGTAACAATACGTTTGATGTTAAGAAAAGATCTCTTGCAGGAAGGTTGGCTAGAGATTTCTTGTAAAAACACTAGCCCTACTTAGTTCATAATGAGAAGATTTTCATCTTCTTTATCATTTTATCATTATGCACATAAGGGAGGAGCCGTATGAGATGAAAATCTCATGTACGGTTCTGTAACGGAGATTCTGTGAATTGAATGACGACCGTAACGGATGTCAGCTCAATCCGAAGGGAATTATGCGGAAGCTTTACAGAATTATTATGAAGCTATGCGACTAGAAATTGATCCCTATGACCGAAGTTATATACTCTATAACATAGGACTTATCCACACAAGTAACGGAGAACACACGAAAGCTTTGGAATATTATTTTCGAGCGCTCGAACGAAACCCATTCTTACCACAAGCTTTTAATAATATGGCCGTGATCTGTCATTACGTGCGACTATCTCCACTATAGAAATAAAAAGTAAATAAAGATCAAATTCACTAGTAAATACTAGAAAAAGGGCTTTCTACATATGCATTGTCTAAAACAACGATTTTTATCAGCTGTAGAAAATAAAGAAACTTCATAGAAGTTGAAATATGAAGAAATAGATATGCCTAGCTGTTTTATTCTATGGGTAAAGGATCTAATTGATAGAGTAAGCACCGTAAAGATCAATTAGTAAGGTTTTGCGCCGATACAAAAATAACTGCTTACTTATGTCATGATGTGAGACAAATGTTAGGAATCCACTTATGTAATAGAGTCGATCCACTAAGATATTGAGCAGCGGTGTAGGATCAGATCCCAAAGATAGTAAGTCTTTCCTTTCGAAAGTCTTTTTCAAAAATTCTATATAAATTTCTATATGATATGATATGAAACTGAGATAGTTACCTTTCAGAAAATTCTAATGATAGGCAAAATGTCTATGTTTTATTTTTCTGAAGGTGGGAGAAAAGATAAAACTAAAATAAACCGGATTTTTAATCCAAACTTAAGATTTAAGTTTGAAACTCATTTTATTAACTTCTTTTCATTAACCCGAAAAATGGGATAGATCTACGAGAAATCTTATTCAGTTAGATATGGTAGATTCAA